ATCGAACCCGCATCGTTAGCTTGGAAGGCTAGGGGTTATAGTCGACGTTGATTCATCTTAACGTCTCTAATTCAAAACCGAACATGAAACTTTGGTTTCATTCGGCTCCTTTATGGACTATCGATAAATCCCCAGATATAAAAAGATATAAAACGTGAACAAAAAAAAAAAAAAAAATAAATAAATAAAAAATAATAATGAAATTGTTATTCATAACAATTTCATATAAAATACAAAACAAAAGAAATTAAACTTCTTTAACTTGGACCCATAACATCTATGTCAGCTTTCTCTCTTACTGCATTCAAAAGAATGTGCTTTCTAGACGATCCCTCTAGAATAGGGAAGTTTTAACAATTTTTCTAGTTACTTCGTTCTCTATTTCTATTTGAAAGAATCCTTAGGAAAAGTTTTTTGTTTCCGCCGGGCTAATCAAATAAAACAAAATTCTATGTCTCTAGTAAACCAAAGTCACCTTTGAATAGCTATTTCGCTTCAATCTTTTCTCTACAAATCAAAAATCGAAGATTTAGTTACGATTAGAAATAAACTTTTCTATCTTTATCCATGGATCCTTTACTCATATTCAATTGAATGTATTCATCCAATTCAAAAAATTATGTTTCGTAATTTCATAATCTAATTTATGTTTATGATTTTTATAGTTGACTCTTGGATACAAATCACGAGAATGTATATTCTTCTTCGAATCTTTTATTGAAAGGTAAAGGATTAAATCCTTTTAAGAAATAAAGTTTTTGATCGGAATATGAATCCAACCGAAGGACCCCTTAACTATCAAGGGGATCACTAGAACGAATCACACTTTTACCACTAAACTATACCCGCTACGATGCCATTATCATATAGAAATGGTCTTTTGTCGAGCAAAGTAATCGGTCGTAATCAATTCAATATAGGATTCAAATTAAAAAAGAATCATGAAAATGAGAGCATTGACATATTTTTTTGTCAGTACATTTAATGAGATTAGGAAAAGAAGACTCATTAAAATAACTTAACTAAAAAAGAAGTTCTTTCTTTTTCGAGAGGGGTTTTTGTTGAAAGATACTGCTGGCCAAACCTCTTTAATTCATAACATAAAAATTTTTTGTTCAAGAAAGCATAGTCCTTTATGTAGTCCAGTAAAAAGTAAAATAAGTAATAAAAATAAAGGGCCCGCCTAGGTACCGACCGGGGCCAGGCCGTGGAAATCCGAATCGAATTTCAAAGGGGAGGTTTTTCGTATGAAAAAGCCATTTATTCTTTAAATTATTAATTTAAATTAATTATTATATTATTTAATATTTAATATTTTATATATTATTATTATTTATTATTTTAATTTTATTATTTTTCTCTGTCTCTGCTTTTTTAGTATATATTGTATTGTATTTTTTATCTAGTCTATATACAAAAATAATAGAGTATATATAATCTATATCTATATAGATAGATATATAGATTGTATATTGAGTCTGTATTGATTGGAATATTGAGTTGGAGATCTCTGTTTTGAGCACTTACTTTATGTAACTTTTATCAGCAATTCCTTTTAGATAAAGGTTAGATGCTTGATAAAGCTTTATTACATATTTTATATTTTTAATCTATTTTCTATTTCCATTTTTTTAATTCAATTTCAATATTAAAATATTTTAATATTGAAATTGAATTTGAGTTATATTGAATTTGAGTTTATTTATTAGTTTTATTAATTCTAATTCTATATTTAAAATTTAAATTAATATTTAAATAAATTCAATTAATTGGGAGAGATGGCTGAGTGGATTAAAGCGTCGGATTGCTAATCCGTTGTACGAGTTCTTCGTACCGAGGGTTCGAATCCCTCTCTTTCCGTTGCGTTGATAACTTGGTCTTGATATTTTTATTCTCTTTCTAATTTGTCTAACCCTCTTGGTTTTTATTTTTTTTTATATTTTATATATATATTTATTTTAATATTATTTATTTATTTTAATATTATTTATTTATTTTAATATTATTTATTTATTTTATTATTATTTTATTTATTTTATTATTATATTATTATTTTATATTATATATATTATATATATTTATTGTATTTTATATATATTTATTGTATTTATTAATTATATTTATTATATTTATTATTAATAGTTTTATTGTATTTATTAATTATATTTATTATATTTATTATTAATAGTTTTATTCAGTTTTATAGTTAAGGATATAAAATAGATAAAATCCTAAGAACATTTCAAAATTAAGCAAAGAAAACAAAAATGTTTTTTATTCTTCACGTCCGGGATTTCGTCCTGGATCATTAGATAGGAATCCGAAGATGAAGAGAGAAACAAAGAATATCACTACCGTGTAAACAAAAAGTTTGAGAGTAAGCATTACACAATCTCCAAGATCATTTTTTTTGTTTGGGAAAAAGATAATAGATTCTCGATTTTTAGAACATATATTCGATTTTGACACCAAAAAAGGAAGTGCTTTATAGAAATAGAAAAAATATAGAAAAAAATCCAATTTCAGAAACGCATTTGTAAAATTGGGTCGAGTTTTTCATTATCAAAAATTGCCTTTCATACTGACAATTAGATGTTGCGGGGGAGTCTAAGTATAATATTCTAATAATATAATAATATATATAAAATAGATAGAGTAATCTTCTAAAATAGATAGAGTATAATATACATAGGGTATTTCAATGTTCAATGGAAAACAAAAAGGGTCAGAATGAGGAAATGAGTTGATCCAGATTTATCGTGGCTATACACGAATCTCGATCCTTGACTTGAGGATTCATACTGTAAGCCTTATCTGATCTTATCGTTGTTAGAATTTTTTTTCGTGAATAAATCATGAATTTTTGAAGGTTAGGGCGGTATTTTAGATCTTATCGAAAACTTACAGCAGCTTGCCAAACAAAGGCTAAGAGAAAAAAGAGCACAGGGATGACTGGCATAACATCTACGATTGGCTTCAAAAAAGCGTAGGCCTCCGGTAATTTGGCGAAGAAAAAACCGCTTGAATAAAGGACAGAATTAAAACAGATCCAAATCAAACTAAAGATATTAAGCATAACGAAATTTTTATTCTTAAAAATATAAATTGTATTTTTTTTTTTGATTGAGTTATTAATATCGTATTAATTTAAATATTAATTTAAATATAAATATAAAATGAAAAAGTAGAGCAGACCAATCAAAAATCCTTCATTCAATTCTCAATAATTCAATTCTCAATAAAAAAAAAAAAGAATAGAAGAAATCATACTTTCATCCAATATCTTAATTGAATTATATATTATGATCAATAAATTGAGTTTAATTCTCTATCTACCTGTAGCAAAATCCTATGAATTAGATTATTCATAGATCTTTTTGAGTGGAATTGACGAACAACCAATAACAATATTAGTGTTTATTAGTGATGAATAGAAATATAATATGGGGTGGGGCGTGGCCAAGTGGTAAGGCAACGGGTTTTGGTCCCGCTATTCGGAGGTTCGAATCCTTCCGTCCCAGAGCATACCCATTCTATTATTTATTTACTATTCTATAGTCTATATAATCTATAATTCTATAGAATTTATTTCTAGAATATTTCTATATTATTTCTATGAGAATATGTATTCTCAGTATATAGAATCTTGACTTTCAGTATATGGGGATAAAGATTTTTAGAATAAAAAAAGATTGTCTTTTTGAACAACTTTCTGTTTAAGATTCTAATCCATTTTCTCTTTAAGATTCTAATAGATGTGATTCTTTTCTGAATCATATTTTTCATAAATTTGCTTGAGTTCAAATCAAATAAGATATAGACGCAATTGAATCCATTTCTGATTCGAGAAAGATGAGAACATAGATCAAAAAATTCTTTTGAATTCATAAATAAAGGGCCGTACGCCCTTTTCATCACATGCCCATTTCATTTCCTCGAGAATTCATATTTAAGCTTGTTACTTAGAAAAAAAGCTTATGCCCCATACATCTATTTGCATTTTCAATGATGCACTCTAAATCTAGATCTGAAAGCGCCCCCGATTCCGCACCCCTTAAATGATGCAGTCCAATTCTGAATTCTCTGTGGATTTTTGAATTGAATTATAAAGACGAAAGTACTAAGAGTACTAAATTGAATTCAATCAAGGGAATTAAGTTCATTAATCTACAGATTAAGATAGGGTAAAAAATAGGAAGAATAACTTAATCTGGACTTCTTTGACTTTGTTTTGTACCTATACAAGAGAGTCTAGCATCCAGTAAGTGGAATAGGGGGCTTTTTCTTTGATTTATAATCTTTCATCCCCATGACCATATATTTATTCGGACAAAGTATAGATAGCGATTAATCGGCAATGGAAAAGCTCAATTTCAATCCTCGTATCAATTACATATGTAATTACATATGTCAACAAAAAAGAATGCCTAATTCCTATATATATATAGAAGTCAAAAAAATCGATTACTCAAAAATATGGAAAATATAGATATAAATAGTACCGCCTTAACCAATGACTATTCATGATTCAATAATGTAATTAATTACATATTAAAATGAAAGGTGGAATTAATTCCATATTAAACAAACCTAATTAAAAGTAAAGGGGTATGCTCAAACTTCGTTTGAGACGGTGTGGTAGAAAGCAACGAACTATTTACCGAATCGTTGCAATTGATGTTCGATCCCGAAGAGAAGGAAAACCTCTTCGGAAGGTTGGTTTTTATGATCCAATAAAGAATCAGACCTATTTAAATTTTCCTGATATTATAGATTTCCTTGAAAAGGGTGCTCAACCTACAGAAACTGTTCAGGATATTTCAAAGAAATCGGGGTTTTTATGCAACTCTGCCTTGCCTTGGCCTTAATCAAAGAAAATTCAATCAATGCAATACAAAACAAGGGGGTTTGGATAATTTATATAATTTAGTCTAACCTTGTTTAACACAAGTCCAACAAACACAAGCCTAAGGCTTGTGTTTGTTAATTCTATATCTTATCCATATTTTAATAATTTTATTTTATTATTATTTCAATTTTCTTTAATAATTTTTTTTATTTATTAAGAATTTCTAATTTTTTTCTTTCTTCATTGTATTCTGTTCAAGTGTATTCTTTTCTCACCATTCACACTCATATTGACAACAACGTATCAAACAAATAGAATTCATTGTGGGTAAATGGATCTATTTTTCTCCCTTCTATAGCTATAGGTTTTTGTACAAGTTTTTATTTTTTACTTCATTCAATAGATAAGATAGGCGATAAAAAATGATCTATCAATTCCTATTTTATCCATATTGTTATTTGAGAATTTTTTGTATTTTCATCTGATCCGTTCATTTTTGTGTTCAGAATCAATTCGAAATTTTTAGATTTCATTTTCTTGCTAGTTTAAGATTTTGATTGTTCCATGTAATTCAATATTTTTTTTTTATTGGGATTCCAATTGTATCTACACATCTTGATTGTTTTTATTATTCTTTTTTGAGGGGGGGGTTGCTAACTCAACGGTAGAGTACTCGGCTTTTAAGTGCGGCTAGTATCTTTTACACATTTCTATGAAGCAATAGATTCGTCCATACTCGCGGTAGAGTTGGGAAGACCGCGACTGATCCAAAAAGGAATGAATGGAAAAAATAGCATGTCGTAGCAATGGAGAATTCCGGGAATTTTTTTTGTTATCGGATTGGTCCAAAATTTTGCTTGAATTCTTGGCGCAGAACAAAATGAATTCGAAGTTGGTTCAAGTGAATAAATGGATAGAGCACTATGGCTCCAATTATAGGGAAAGAAAAAAGCAGCGAGCTTATGTTCTTAATTTGAATGATTTCCCAATCTAATTGGATGTTAAAAAAATATTAGTGCCTGATGCGGGAAAGGTTTTTTCCCTGAGTGAATTATCCTTCCTTTATTTTATTTTATGAGTCCTAACTATCAGCTATTCACCTTTAGGGGGTGGAGATGAAGGTGTATAAGAAGCAGTATATTGATAAAGAGATTGTTTCCAAAATCAAAAGAGCGATTGGCTTGAAAAAATAAAGGATTTCTGACCATCTTCTTAGTCTTTAATGAGCATAAACTAATTAGATATAAAAGAAAAGGAGAGGATAGAGAGTCCGTTGATGAGTTTATCTCTTGCCAGGGTATTTATTCTTTTCTTACTATAAATACTCTTGTTTTGACTGTATCGCACTATGTATCATTTGATAATCTCAAAAACCCTACCCTTGGTTTGGTTCAAATTGAATTTCAAAAATGGAAGAATTCCAAAGATATTTAGAACTAGATCCATCTCGGCAGCATGACTTCCTATACCCACTTTTTTTTCGGGAGTATATTTATGTACTTGCCCACGATCATGGTTTAAATAGATCTATTTTGTTGCAAAATGTCAATTATGCCAATAAATCTAGTTTACTAACTGTAAAACGTTTAATTACTCAAATGTATCATCAAAATCATTTGATTATTTCCACTAATTATTCTAACCAAAATCCATTTGTTAGATACAACAAGAATTTTTATTATCAAAAGATGTCAGAGGGGTTCTCGGTCATTGTGGAAATTCCATTTTCCCTACGACTCACATCTTTCTTAGAAAGGTCAAAAATAGTAAAATCTCATAATTTACGGTCAATTCATTCAATATTTCCTTTTTTAGAGGACAAATTTTCACATTTAAATTATGTGTTAGATGTACTAATACCCTATCCGGCCCATCTGGAAATCCTGGTTCAAATCCTTCGATGCTGGGTGAAAGATGTTTCTTCTTTGCATTTATTACGATTTGTTCTCCATGAGTATTGGAATTGGAATAGATTTCTTACTCCAAAGAAATCCATTTACATTTTTTCACAAAGTAATCCAAGATTTTTCTTGCTCCTATATAATTCTTATGTATCGAAATATGAATCTATCTTCCTTTTTCTCCGTAACCAAGATTCTCATTTACGGTCAACATCCTCTCGGGTACTTCTTGAGCGAATCCTTTTCTATGGAAAAATAGAAGATCTTGCAGAAGTCTTTCCTAATGATTTTCAGGTTGTCCTGCGGTTGTCGAAGGATCCTTGCACACATTATGTTAGATATCAAGGAAAATCCATTCTGGCTTCAAAGGATATGCCTTTTCTGATGAATAAATGGAAATTTTACCTTGTTATTTTATGTCAATGTAATTTTGATGCGCGGTCTCAACCGGAAAGGATTCATATAAACCAATTATCCAAGCATCCTCTCGACTTTTTGGGCTATCTTTCAAGTGTGCGACTAGATTCTTCAGCGGTACGGAGTCAAATGCTGGACAATGCATATCTAATGGATAATACTATGAAGAAATTCGATACAAGAGTTCCACTTATTTCTTTGATTGGATCGTTGACAAAAGCGAGATTTTGTAACGTATTAGGACATCCCATTAGTAAATCGACCCGGGCGGATTCAACGGATTCAGCTATTATTGACCGATTTGTGCGCATATGCACAAATCTTTCTCATTAT